CCGCACCCACGAATGATATAAATACTACTGTTGCTTTGGCTTTACTCACGTCAGCGGCATATTTCTATGCGGGTCTTACCAAAAAGGGATTAAGTTATTTCGGGAAATATATTCAACCAACCCCAATCCTTTTACCCATTAACATCTTAGAAGATTTTACAAAGCCGTTATCGCTTAGTTTTCGACTTTTCGGGAATATCTTAGCGGATGAATTAGTAGTTGTTGTTCTTGTTTCTTTAGTACCTTCGGTGATTCCTATCCCCGTCATGTTCCTTGGATTATTTACAAGTGGTATTCAAGCTCTTATTTTTGCAACGTTAGCCGCGGCTTATATAGGTGAATCCATGGAGGGTCATCATTGAAATAGTTTTTTTCGCTTAGCGCAAAGCAATGTATGCATGGCTCAAGATGATTGACTCAAGGAATAGAAATATACAAGACTCTATATACGATAGAAAGCAATAGGAACAAAAAATTCAAAAATTACGATATTATAGAGTTGTAAAAAAAAAAAAAGGAAAGAGATCTAAAAGATCTTTTTCCTAAAATTCTCTTTTTGTACACTTAATATCCTACCTTTCCTTGACGAATATTCACTTTCTATTATATTGGTCAGCCAATATTCTTATTCAAATCATAATTTGAATAAGATCTATTTTACGACGTGTGATTAAATAAAAAACAGGGGGGGTTCCACTGTTTTTACAGTTGATTTTATTCAACAATTGACCAAAAGAAAATTATAATAAATTGCATGAACTTAGATCAATCCAATTTTAAATAATAAAATTTCTATGCAATAATTCGCACTAATCAATTGAATTTACCCATTTAGATTGTACTCTCCGATAAACAAAGCGGAAGTGAGAAAAGAAGTTACGCGGGATTCCTAAAAAAGTGGATTGATTGTCGAATCCGATTGAATCTAATGGTTTACGTTATGGAAGAAAGACATGTATATGTGATATTAGATATTGACTCGTTATATATATATGAACTAAAGATATATTTTATTTGCCCTACTCCTGTGTGTGAGTTCTAATAGAAGTCCTTTCATATCGTTGTGGCTGTGAATTGGCTGAAAAAAGAGATTAAATCCAGAAAAGATGGAAGAATTGAAATAACAGTTCAAAATCACGAAATAAAGTTCTACGGATTGACAAAAACTCTGTGGATAGAAATCGAAACAAAAAAGAGATATCGAAGTAGTTCTGATGATTCAATAATATTCTTACTTAAATTCGAAGTTCTTAGTTATTTCCACTGGATGAATCCTATCGATGGAAGTCCTGCCTAGTTCATTGGTTGATTGTATCATTAACCATTTCTTTTTGTTGGTATGAGGAATTTATCATGAATCCACTGATTTCTGCCGCTTCCGTTATTGCTGCTGGATTGGCTGTAGGGCTTGCTTCTATTGGACCTGGAGTTGGTCAAGGGACTGCTGCGGGTCAAGCCGTAGAGGGTATCGCGAGACAGCCCGAGGCGGAGGGAAAAATACGAGGTACTCTATTGCTGAGTTTAGCTTTTATGGAAGCTTTAACGATTTATGGATTGGTTGTAGCACTAGCACTTTTATTTGCGAATCCTTTTGTTTAATCTTCGAAATAGGAAAAATAAAAATTTTCCTATTTTATTGCCTTGGGCTTGTCGTTTGCTTTTTCAAATTAGATCACGATTTCACTCCGACAATTCCTTATTCGTTGAGAAAATAACCTACGGGAAAGGCTGATTCGCAGATGTGGAATTCGTATGCCGACTCGCTTTCATCCTTCCCGTTCGTAGTCCAAGGGAAACTCTTTTTTTTTATGAGGTGTTGCAATAATGAAGGGGTAGTTCATACTTTAACTAGAAGATTTTTTGACTCGATTTCATAAAAAAAAAAAAAAGAATAAATAAAAAAGAGGGGCAAAGTGGTAGAAAAAGAACTCTCGTCGATTTTTTAGTCTATCTATAAGAGGAGATTATATGAAAAATGTAACCGATTCTTTCGTTTCTTTGGGCCACTGGCCATCTGCCGGGAGTTTCGGATTTAATACCGATATTTTAGCAACAAATCCAATAAATCTAAGTGTAGTGATTGGTGTATTGATCTTTTTTGGAAAGGGAGTGTGTGTGGGTTGTTTATTTCAAGAATAGGCTGTATCCAATCAGCTGTATCCCCTGGATGGGTGCATGATCACGCGAATTACTTCTTAAGAAATTATATGTAAGAACCACAGCATTTCGTGATTAATTGGTAAATCCACTTTGATTCTCTAGCAACCAATAACGTGGGGCTGTTAAGATGGTTAAATCAAATCGTTTGAAGTCTAGACGCAGCATGGTACTCTTTCTACCGCTATGTTAATATAGAGGTGGTTTTCATTTAAAAGGAATATTTTATCGATATAGAACACTCATCTCGATAAAAAAAATGGAACCGCTCGGGTATTTTCCCCTTTTATCCAATGCTGAATCGACGACCTATGCCTTATTGTATAATTTTTGGATTTGAACT